AAAGAAAGAATCTTTTTTTTTCATTTCCATTTTCGAAAGCCAATTTTCCGTCGAATTGTTATTGGATAGCGAGGACTTAGAGACTCTCCTGAGTCTCTATAGAAAGTATCTTCAGCCCTTTCCACAACCACTAATTCGATTTTCCGTGGGGCTATCCAATCGAATTCAGGACCCGGTAATTAAACACTACATTAGTAGTGGAAGGGAATCAATAAATCTTTATATGAGAGCCCTTCCACCATTCATCTGTCCTTGAATCCTAGAGGCAAGGATTTAGAGCACTTTAGCTTTCGAGAGCCAAACTTCCAGATGTTTCGAACCAAGCAAGCAAGTCTCAAGAGTCCTTTTACTTTGTTTGCTTCTGCTGGGGAAAAATTCAGCGAGTTATGTCAGCAAAACGAAATAAGAGATTTCGAGTTTTTTCTTGATCAGGCGACACCCGGATTTGAACTGGGGAAAAAGGATTTGCAGTCCCCCGCCTTACCGCTCGGCCATGCCGCCAAAATGTATGATACCCTACAAAATAGATGAAAAAAGTCTCCCTTTGTTTGCGTCGAGTGGGGGATTCCGAAACTTCTTTTTTTATTGGACTTGCATCTTGAATCCCGTTTTCTTAAATTTAACCCCTGCCCGAAAAGAAAAAAATCCTTCGTTTTTTGGATTGGATCCATCCCTTCGGTTGTATGTATAGTATCTCAAAAACGAAATATCTAAAAATTTTCCCTCTCTTTTTTATATTGATATTGAAAAATTGAAAAACCAAATGTGGTTTTTCAGTCCCAAAAGCCAAAATTTAGGACAAATTGGAACCATTAACTATTAAATGGGACTGTAAATTCATGAACGATTCTTGGATTTGAATCCAAAATTGTCTTTTCTTAATCCTAATTCTAATTATATAAGAAAATCCAAATTGATACATAACTAATCAGTATTGATTCTTTTCCATAAAAAAAAATCCTTTCCAATTTCCATTATAACAGCAAATAGAAGTATATGTAAACCCCAGAACATAAATTGTTATACAAATATCTAATTGGATATCATATCTATATATGATGACTATAGAGAATTATTAGTAAATTGTAGTGCTTCAATTTTTCATTCAATAGATGGAATAGAAAATGGAAATTTTGATATAGCATAGCACGCGCTGTCCCGAATAGAACTTAAATAAAGGAGGAAACATAGATAGCTATCTACACATGGTTAATAAATACAAACTTTATTACTATGTTACGCCCTTCAATCGTATTCTACTAAAAAAAGAAAAAAAGGTAAAATAAAAGTATCTCTCTTTTATGCGAATCATTTGTTGAACAATAGAATCCGTGAAAAAGTTAAGTGCTAAAAAAATATCAACTCTATATTTTTGATGATTATAATGTCTTTATATCATCGAACAGATGAAATCCGAATCCATTTCTTTTTCTGGTACCCAATCGGATTAGAGTATGTAATATCATAATAATGGTAGAAATGGAATCACTTTTTTTTTGATATTCTATCCAAAACTCCATAAGCCTAAGTGGCATTTATTAATTCCTTTCGATTTTCTATCTGTTCCAAATTCCAATTTGAATATAAAATTGTCTTTATTCCTCCGTTCATATGCATTTCATACATTCCATATACGGGGTGAGTCAAATTTCATGCGATTCAGTAAACAAAATAGAAATTCCATCATTGCTAAATCAATCCATATGATTTGATGAAGAATGGTTCAATAATGGAATTTTTTGAGAAAAGGGAAATTCAAAATGCTCGGGGATGGAAATGAGGGAATGTCTACAATACCTGGGTTTAATCAGATACAATTTGAAGGATTTTGTAGATTCATTGATCAGGGCTTAACAGAAGAACTTTATAAGTTTCCAAAAATTGAAGATACAGATCAAGAAATTGAATTTCAATTATTTGTGGAAACATATCAATTGGTAGAACCTTTGATAAAAGAAAGAGATGCTGTATATGAATCACTCACATATTCTTCTGAATTATATGTATCCGCGGGATTAATTTGGAAAACCAGTAGGGATATGCAAGAACAAACTCTTTTTATTGGAAACATTCCTTTAATGAATTCCCTGGGAACTTCTATAGTAAATGGAATATACAGAATTGTGATCAATCAAATATTGCAAAGTCCCGGTATCTATTACCGGTCAGAATTGGACCATAACGGAATTTCGGTCTATACCGGGACCATAATATCAGATTGGGGAGGAAGATTAGAATTAGAGATTGATCGAAAAGCAAGGATATGGGCTCGTGTGAGTAGGAAACAGAAAATATCTATTCTAGTTCTATCATCAGCTATGGGTTCGAATCTAAGAGAAATTCTAGAGAATGTTTGCTATCCTGAGATTTTCTTGTCCTTCCTGAATGAGAAAGAGAAAAAAAAAATTGGGTCAAAAGAAAATGCCATTTTGGAGTTTTATCAACAATTTGCTTGTGTAGGCGGAGATCCGGTATTTTCTGAATCCTTATGTAAGGAATT